ATCACTAAAAATATAATTCGTATCTTATTATTTCAAAATCCGGAATGGTCAGAAGATTTTAGGGATTGGAGAAAAGAAATCCATGTTAAATGCACCTATCAAGGCGTTCCAACAGGTAGCAACGCATTGCCAATCGACTGGTTCTGGGGCGGTCTTCAGATAAGGGTCTTACACCCTTTTGTTCTGAAACCTTGGCACAATAAACCTAAGGTACGATCTACTGAAAAAAAAAAAAGATACACTCCAAAAAGCGTACTTGAAACAACCGCCTTTGAAAAAAACTTCTTGTTTTTAACAGGTTATGGAACACTAGTCGAAGCGTACACTGATGAGCATGTCCCAAACCCATTTGCATTTTTGGGTCCTATTTTCAATCAAATAACAAAACAATTGAAAAAAGATTTGAAAAAGTCTTTTCGAAAATTGGATAATCAAAAAGAAAGAAAAAACAGGTCTCCAATCCTGGGAGAAGAATTAAAACAAATAGAAAACGAATTGAGTGAAATCCAAAAAAATTCACCAATTAATCCAATGATTGAGGAATCGCCCGATATAATTCAATCTATTAATCCAATGATTGAGGAATCGCCCGATATAATTCAATCTATTAATTGGACAAATTCAGAAAAAAGGATAAAAGATCTTAATGTTAAAACAAAGACGATCTTAAAACAAATAGAAAAAATGACAGAAGAAAAAAACGAGGGGGTTATAACTGATGCTAAAAGATTAGAATTAAAAAAAAATCGTTTCCAAATTCTACAAAGAAGAAACGTTCGATTAATCCGTAAATCCTATTGTTTTTTTCAAATTTTCATGGAAAGGCTATACATACATATCCTTACTACTAACTATGTAGAAGGTTTCCTTACTTCGAGCATTGTACAACGTTATCTTAATTATATTCAATTTATTCGTTATTTATTTGAATTAACAAATAAAATTGTAAAGAAATCCAGTTACAATAAAAAAAAAAATGAACAAAAAGTTTATAAAATAAATCAAAGTATAATTCCCTTTATGTCGACTATAGAGAAACCTTGGAATATGAATTCAGAGAATTCTTGTGATGTATCTTCTTTGTCACAAGCCTATGTATTGTTTAAATTATCTCAAAGCCAAGTTAGTAATGGATATAAGTTAAGATCTATTTTTGAATCTCATGGAAGATCTTTTTTTATGAACAATGAAATAAAGGAGTATTTATTGAGAATACAAGGAGGAAGATTAAATTCAAAATTAAGAGATAAGAACCGTCCCGATTCTATAATGAATCAATGGACAAATTGGTTAAAGGTTCATTATCAATATGCTTTACCTCAGAGGGCATGGTCGAGATTAGTACCACAAAAGTGGAGGAATAGAATCCATGAACAGCGGGTGGCTCAAAATAAGGATTTAGATGAATATGGTTCATCTCAAAAAACCCTATTAATTTTTTCCAAAAAAGAACAAGTGGACTTCGTAGAATTAGAAAACGGAGCAGAAGTCGACTTAGTAAAAATGAAAAAAAAAATAAAAAAACAATATGGATATGATCTTTTCTCCTATCAATATATAAATTATGTGGATAAGAAAAAATCCTATATTTATGGATATAAATCACAGTCTTATAACACACCTAAAAATATCAAAGAATTATTTGATATAATGGGTGATAGCTTTATCCAAAATTATATAGGAAAAGATGGTATAGATATGGAAAAAAATATGGATAGAAAGTATTTTCATTGGATGGGAAAAAGAAAAAAGAATTCCATAACGAATCAGAAAGTATTGACCCCAAGATTTGGTTTTTTTTCAAAAGTAAGTGCATATAAGAAGAATCCTTGGATCTTACCACTAGATTTCTTTTTTATGCCGTTTTATACAAACAGTAACATTACTGATAAAACGCAGTTAGAGTTAGAAAAGAAAGAATACGAGATTACAGAAAATCTAAATTTATATCTCGCAAAGTATTATACGATCCGTCCCCCTCGTTCCCATCGTCGCCGTCGTGGTTCTAAGATAATTACAGAAAGGTCGACTCTATTTAAAGAACGTGATTATTTAATAAACAAATATTTGGGTTATTATGGGGACTGTGGGCGTGGCATCAAAGAGGATATGTTTCAGCATTTTAACATACAAGGTTACTTGCTTGAGTTGAAAAAGCTAAAAAAATTCACTATTGTGGCTATAAAAAAGGGGGATATAAATATAGAAAATTTGGTGCGTATCACCAACACGGACTTTTGTTATGGAAACGCTAGGGACATAACAGAATTGCAGGACTACCTAATGTTTTTTATTGAACCCAATCGTGTTTCTATAAAAAATTATGAACAAATCTTTATATATCAAATCATAAGCATAGCATTGAAGCACAAGCGAAAAATTTCGAAAAGAAACTCAAAAAATAGTCGTCTTGAGAATTATGATTTCCTTATTCCCGAAAATCTTTTATCCCCTAGACGCCGTAGAGAATTGAGAATTCTAATTTCTTTGAACTCTAGGAATAGAAAGACTGTGGATAGAAACACAATAAAGGAGAAAAAAATAAATAATTCTTCTGAAGTTTTGACTAAAAATAAGGATCTTGATAGCGATACAAAAAAACTAAAGAATTTAAAATTCTTTCTTTGGCCAAATTATCGATTCGAAGATTTAGCTTGTATGAACCGCTATTGGTTTGATACGCATAATGGAAGCCGTTTCAGTATATTAAGAATACATATGTATCCTCGATTGAAAATTTGATTGAAAATCTAGATTTTGGTTCTATTTATCATTATCATAATATTTCTTGTAACATATCCATCTGATATCTGATATGTGAACATTTATATATATATATAAATAAATATTTATTTAAATATTTATTTATATTTATATATATATAAATATTATATATATCTATTTTTTAAATAAAATAAACGCCCACACGCATTGTGGGATTGATACGAATTCAATGATGTCTCCATTAGATAGAATAGATAGAAAGAAATCTATAGAAAAATTCAAAAAAAAGAAGTGTCATTACTATTACTGATCAATAAAAATATCTACCAAAAAGGAGGGGGGAAAGCTTTTATTTTATGATAAAAAATTCTGTTATTTCAAAAAAAGAAGAAGAAAACCCGGGATCCGTTGAATTTCAAGTATTCAACTTCACTAATAAGATACGAAGACTTACTTCACATTTTGAATTACACCCAAAAGACTATTTATCTCAAAGAGGTTTACGTCTAATTCTGGGAAAACGGCAACGACTATTGTCGTATTTGTCAAAGAAAAACAAAATACGTTATAAAAATATAATAAATCGGTTGGGTATTCGGGATTCACAAATTAGGTAATTTCAAGAATCATTTTCAATTATTCGATTTATTAGATACTGAATTTTGATGAACTTTTTTTTGAACGATTCATGGAAGAATGAATCGAGGAAAAACCTATGAATATCCCAGCTACAAGAAAAGACCTCATGATAGTAAATATGGGGCCTCAACACCCATCGATGCATGGTGTTCTTCGACTTATTGTTACTCTTGATGGTGAAGATGTTATTGATTGTGAACCAATATTGGGTTATTTACACAGAGGTATGGAAAAAATAGCGGAAAACCGAACAATTATACAATATCTGCCTTATGTAACACGTTGGGATTATTTAGCTACTATGTTCACAGAAGCAATAACTGTAAACGGACCGGAACAATTGGGAAATATTCAAGTACCTAAAAGAGCTAGCTATATACGAGTAATTATGTTGGAGTTAAGTCGTATAGCTTCTCATCTACTATGGCTGGGACCTTTTATGGCAGATATTGGTGCACAAACCCCCTTTTTCTATATTTTTAGAGAAAGAGAATTAATATATGATCTATTCGAAGCTGCGACAGGTATGAGAATGATGCATAATTTTTTTCGTATTGGAGGAGTAGCGGCTGATCTACCTTATGGTTGGATCGATAAATGTTTTGATTTTTGCAATTATTTTTTAACAAGGGTTATTGAATATCAAAAACTTATTACGCGAAATCCCATTTTTTTAGAACGGGTTGAAGGAGTGGGTGTTGTTGGTAGAGAGGAAGTTATAAATTGGGGGTTATCAGGACCGATGCCTCGGGCTTCCGGAATACAATGGGATCTACGTGAAGTTGATAATTATGAGTGTTACGAGGAATTTGATTGGGAAGTTCAATGGCAAAAAGAAGGAGATTCATTAGCTCGTTATTTAGTTCGAATTGGTGAAATGGTGGAATCCATAAAAATAATTCAACAGGCTTTGGAAGGAATTCCAGGGGGGCCCTATGAAAATTTCGAAATTCGCTGCTTTGATAGAGAAAAGGAGCCAGAATGGAATGATTTTGAATATCGATTCATTGGTAAAAAATCGTCTCCTACTTTTGACTTGCCGAAACAAGAACTTTATGTGAGAATTGAGGCCCCCAAGGGAGAATTAGGAATTTTTCTAATAGGAGATCAGAATGGTTTTCCTTGGAGATGGAAAATTCGTCCACCTGGTTTTATCAATTTGCAAATTCTTCCTCAATTAGTTAAAAGAATGAAATTGGCTGATATTATGACAATACTAGGTAGCATAGATATCATTATGGGAGAAGTTGATCGTTGAAATGATAATTGATACAACGAAAGTCCAAGATATAAACTCCTTTTCCGGATTGGAATCTTTCAAAGAGGTCTATGGAATTCTATGGATACCTGTACCAATTTTGATTCTTGTCTTGGGAATCACACTAAGTGTACTAGCAATTGTATGGTTAGAAAGAGAAATATCTGCAGGGGTACAACAGCGTATTGGACCTGAATATGCTGGTCCTTTTGGAATTCTTCAAGCTCTAGCAGACGGAACAAAACTACTATTCAAAGAGAATCTTATTCCATCTAGGGGAGATATTCGTTTATTCAGTATCGGACCATCCCTATCAGTCATATCCATTCTAATAAGTTATTCAGTAATTCCCTTTGGCTATAACTTTGTTTTATCTGATTTCAATATAGGTGTTTTTTTATGGATTGCTATTTCGAGTATTGCTCCCATTGGACTTCTTATGTCAGGATATGGCTCAAATAATAAATATTCCTTTTTGGGTGGTCTACGAGCTGCTGCTCAATCGATTAGTTATGAAATACCATTAACTCTATGTGTCTTATCAATATCTCTACGTGCGATTCGTTGAAACCGAAAAAGCTATTCGATGCTATTACTATGCTCCTCTCTTTATAGTACTATATTTCTATATAGTACTATATAGGAAAGGAGGCTAATAAATTGAATAGAAACCTTCATTATCCTTATTTTCTTTTTCACAATTCTGATTGAAGAACTAAATTAGATAGTTATATGAGTGAAATAAAACAGCTTCGATTTAATCTAATTTCAGAATACTCTATTACTTCTAGTTAGTAGATAGTATGATGATTTGAATGAAAGGGCAGTAAAAATATGGAGTCTCATTTTCTATGTATAAGAATGAAATAAAATGATAAACAAAAGAGGCCATTTAACCCAAGATTGGATAATTTGTCATCCTGTTTTGAAGCGGTCTCAAAAGACCAACCTTATTGAGTTTTAGTTACCATTTTTATGAATTCTCATAGATATATAAAAATAAGGGGGATTAATAAAAAAGAGTGGATGGTTAGAAACACCAAGATACCCAAAGGATTAGTAACACAGATTTTGTAAATTATCCAAAAGAAAATTTACGCAGAATATAAGAAGAATACTAATTGGGGCTTTAAGTTGGTAGAAAAAAGAAAGCAGTACTCCCCACAACTCCGATCCAGAGTATGCTTCCATCCACTCACTAAATAAATTACTATCAGGAACGGAAAAATCCTTTAAAATTTTTGCAAGTCCCTTTTTCATAGCACAAAAAAGAAGAATAGGAAGAAAAATAATAAGAAATCAAAAAAGAAAAATAGATTTCTCTTTCGTTTTTGATTTCTTATATCCATATTCATGGAGATCAAATTTAAGAATTAAGAAACGAATGTGTAATTATTTTTCGTCATTCAAAATCATGAGGATTATTGAGAATTATAAAAGAGTATTTTATTGAAGAATTCAGTTATTACTCAACAAAGTTTTATTTTTTTTTTTTTGAGGGATGAGATCAATTCAGAAGTGCCTTAATTGGATCTTTTATTAAAATAGATTTATCTTTCTTATTTCGTTATTTGTAGAACAGACAGAATTGAATTGGTCTAATTCAGAACCGTTCGATAGATTTTCATCTTCTATATCTTAGGGATATATCAAGAGATAAATAATCGACCCGGTCCTTAAATTTACTTAAGGCTTTCCAGGAGCCGTATGAGGTGAAAATCTCATGTACGGTTCTGTAATAGAGATGGGAACAGTAATGTTATCACCGACTAGGATTATCTAACAGTTTAAGTACAGTTGATATAGTTGATGCGCAATCAAAATATGGTTTTTGGGGTTGGAATTTGTGGCGTCAACCTATGGGTTTCATCGTTTTTCTAATTTCTTCGCTAGCAGAATGTGAAAGATTACCTTTTGATTTACCAGAAGCAGAAGAAGAATTAGTAGCTGGTTATCAAACAGAATATTCAGGTATTCGATTTGGTTTATTTTACGTTGCTTCCTATTTAAACCTTTTAATTTCTTCATTATTTGTAACAGTTCTTTACTTGGGCGGTTCAAATATTTCTATTCCGTACATATTTGTTTCTGAATTTTTTGAAATAAATAAAACATACGGAGTTTTTGGAACTACAAGTGATCTCTTTATTACATTAGCTAAAAGCTATTTTTTCTTATTCGTTTCTATCATAACAAGATGGTCTTTGCCTAGGCTAAGAATGGATCAATTATTAAATCTTGGATGGAAATTTCTTTTACCGATTTCTGTAGGTAATCTATTATTAACAACTTCGTCTCAATTGTTTTCGCTGTAAAACAAAGATGGATCTTTTATATTCATTACTTGTCTCAAATAAGAGAAAGAAATCAAACAAAACTATACTATTCATAGATATTTACGATATGTTCCTTATGGTAACTGGGTTCATGAATTATGGTCAACAAACACTACGAGCTGCAAGGTACATTGGTCAAAGTTTCATGATTATCTTATCTCACGCAAATCGTTTACCTGTAACTATTCAATATCCTTATGAAAAATTAATCACATCAGAACGTTTCCGCGGGCGAATCCATTTTGAATTTGATAAATGCATTGCTTGTGAAGTATGTGTTCGTGTATGTCCTATAGATTTACCCGTTGTTGATTGGAAAATGGAAACGGATATTCGAAAGAAACGATTGCTAAATTACAGTATTGATTTCGGAATCTGTATTTTTTGTGGTAACTGTATTGAGTATTGTCCAACAAATTGTTTATCAATGACTGAAGAATATGAACTTTCAACTTATGATCGTCATGAATTGAATTATAATCAAATTGCTTTGGGCCGTTTACCAATGTCAATAATTGATGATTATACAATTCGAACAATTCA